TCAATAGTTCAAGTCACACACTCCCATAATCCATTTTCTCTTCGGAGAATTCCCTTCAACTATTCGTCCGTGTTAAATAAATAATACAATATTGTGGAGTTGAGGGAAAATTTCCAAATACATGTCTTATTCTTTGTCAATAATCCATATTGGTAGCAATGAAATATTATTGTTCCTCCCCCAAGTAAAGTAATAAGATAAATGATTGATTACAAATCTCTATTATCTATATTCTTTAGAAACTATATTCTTTATAAAGGACCAGAAATACCTTGCTTACGTATCATTAGAAAATGCATTAACATAAATACGGCAGTAAGAAGAGGTAATACAAAAGTGTGCAAACTATAAAAACGAGTCAAGGTGGACTGTCCCACACTAGCACTTCCGCGCAATAACTCTACTAAAGGCGATCCTATTACCGGAATCGCTTCCGGTACGCCCGTTACAATTTTGACTGCCCAATACCCAATTTGGTCCCAAGGTAAAGAATAACCTGTTACACCAAAAGATGCGGTCAATACAGCCAGAACCACGCCTGTAACCCAAGTCAATTCGCGAGGTTTTTTAAAACCACCTGTGAGATACACACGAAATACGTGCAGGATTGTCATTAGGACCATCATACTTGCCGACCATCGATGAACCGATCGGATTAACCAACCAAAGTTAGCTTCCGTCATTATGTATTGAACAGAAGCAAAAGCCTCAGTAACGGTCGGACGGTAGTAAAAAGTCATAGCAAAGCCTGTAGCTACTTGTACTAAAAAACAAGTAAGCGTAATTCCTCCTAGACAATAAAATATGTTGACATGAGGAGGAACGTATTTACTAGTTATATCATCTGCAATCGCCTGAATTTCGAGACGTTCTTCGAACCAATCGTAAACTTTATTGAGATAGGTAAACCGAGGAGACTCCCCCTCCGAGAACCGTATATGAGAATTTCATCTCGTACAGCTCAAACAAAAACACCCAAATACTGGGTGAAAGGGGTATGGAATAGAAAATTGGAAACTTCTTAATCTTCTGATTCAATCTTATCTAAAGAAAGATACGAAAGAGTAAAAATCAGAAAGCTCGTCTTTGTGGTTATAATTAGAATGCCAAAAAATCAAGTCGGCTCACTTGTCTTTATGTTGATCGTTACAGGCCTCTTGAATCTTCTATTTACCTATTTCTTTTTCTTTGATTTGTTATTTTTATTTGTATGTAATGCGGTTTTACTTTTGTTTTCTTTATTATTGATAGGAATTCTCTTGTTAAGACCCTATGAATCAATTGAAACCTCAGATTCATACTAGAACCACGATGATTTAATAAAACCTTCAAACTAAGTCCAAAGATTCCCCGAGTAAGAACCATTGGATCATCATTTATTCAACGAGGAGAATAGATAAACTTACTAAAAATACAAAGAAACGTTTGTTCTTTGAGCAAAATCAAAGCAGAAATGGGAATTTGAAAGATTTTTCTTCTTTAAATTTCGAACTTTTTCTAATTTTGGAATCCGGCCGCGAGGTCTGAATATTAAGTATGAATCATAGTTCGAATACTTCGTGATCTATTTCATGTATTCCGTGCTCCAGATACTAGAATAAATATCCGACGGGGTAAAACCGTCTCTATCAAGACGACAGACCCATTCTCTGTACTATCAATAGGATCAATTATAACAAGTCACACACTCATATTCCGGAAATACAGAAACAAAAAAATTGCGCGGTCGAACTACCAAAAAAAATGAGCTAAAATTCAAATCCGGGACCTAAATGCTTCCCTTTTTGTATTTAAAAGCTAGGATTTTGTGGTTCTTGTAACTCTAATTCAGTGAAATTCCATCCAGTAAAACGGAAGAATTATAAATCTCCAAAATAATAGATAGGAATATCGCAAATAGGGCCATTGCGACACCCATCAAAGGAGTAGTTCCCCATCCAGGAGCTACTTTACCATATTCCGAATTCAATGGTTTCAATAAATCCCCTACAGCAGTTCGTCTTAGACTAGATCTAGAACTACCCTCAACAGTTTGTGCAGCCATAAATCCTATTTTTTATTCATTGAGATCTGTTGACTTTGTATACCATTCTGTTGTAAATAAACGATCTTATCATAGATCCATTGTGGTCTTGAAATTATATAAGAATGGAAACAGCAACCCTAGTCGCCATCTCTATATCTGGTTTACTTGTAAGTTTTACTGGGTACGCCTTATATACTGCTTTTGGGCAACCCTCTCAACAACTAAGGGATCCATTCGAAGAACACGGGGACTAGTTGACGTAACGGGCCTCGCAATATTGCATTGCGAGGCCCGTTACGTCAATTGGGATAATGAAAAATCATTTCACTTTTTTAGTTGGAACTTTAGGCGGTTCTCGAAAAAAGATAGCGAAAAAAATGATCCCTAGAGTCGAAACTAAGAGGAATGTATAAACCAATGCTTCCATAAATTCGATCGCGGTTTACAATTATAGCTTCCATACCTGTTTATTTGGGATTATCTCCCGAATTAAAGAAAAAAGAAGAATCAAAGAAAAGGGAAAAGGCGGCGATTTCAATCCAGATTTCTCCAGTACCTTATGTAAAATCACAAACAGAAAATAGAAGCCAGAAGCGAAAAATAACAGAGCAATGTTGCATCAGACTATTTGTCTTCTTGTCGTTGGATCTCCAATTTTTTGGAATGCTCCAAATTCCACTTGAGCATCCAAATCTGGGTCAATACCAGCAAAAACATCTCTGAACAGGGTTCTAGCACCATGCCAAATGTGTCCGAAGAAAAAGAGCAGAGCAAACGAAGCATGTCCAAAAGTAAACCAACCCCTTGGACTGCTACGAAAAACACCATCGGATTTCAAAGTAGCACGATCTAATTCAAAAATTTCACCCAATTGAGCACGTCTAGCATATTTTTTCACAGTAGCCGGATCACTATAACTCACCCCATTCAGTTCGCCACCATAGAACTCAACAGTTACACCTACTTGTTCAACACTATACTTCGATTCTGCCCTTCTAAAAGGAACATCGGCTCTAACAATTCCATCTCCGTCTACCAAAACAACTGGAAATGTTTCAAAAAAAGTAGGCATACGACGTACAAAAAGCTCACGCCCTTCTTTATCTCTAAAGATAGGGTGTCCTAACCACCCGACAGCTATTCCATCCCCGTTATCCATTGAACCCGCTCTGAATAATCCCCCTTTCGCCGGATTATTTCCGATGTAATCATAAAAAGCTAATTTTGCAGGAATTTTAGACCAAGCTTCTGATAAACTTTGATTTTCGGCTAGTCCAGCACTAACTCTTCGATATATTTCTTGCTGAAAGTATCCCTGATCCCATTGATAACGGGTGGGACCAAATAATTCGATGGGGGTAGTTGCTGAACCATACCACATAGTTCCAGCAACTACAAAAGCTGCAAAAAAGACAGCTGCGATGCTGCTGGAAAGAACGGTTTCAATATTGCCCATACGTAATCCTTTGTATAGACGTTGAGGCGGACGGACACTAAGATGGAATAAGCCTGCTAAGATGCCCAATGTCCCTGCTGCAATATGATGAGAGGCTATTCCTCCTGGAACAAAAGGATCAAAACCTTCCACACCCCACGCTGGATTTACCGCCTGTACCTTTCCAGTTAGTCCATAAGGGTCGGACACCCATATTCCAGGACCATACAATCCTGTTACATGAAATGCGCCAAACCCAAAACAAGCTACTCCGGAGAGAAATAAATGAATTCCAAAGATCTTAGGCAAATCCAAAGAAGGTTTTCCTGTACGTTGATCACCAAATATTTCTAGATCCCAATACACCCAATGCCAAATAGCTGCCAAGAAGCACAAGCCAGAAAACACAATATGTGCCCCAGCTACACCTTCGTAACTCCAAATACCCGGATTCGTTATCGTCCCTCCTGTAATACTCCAACCGCCCCATGAATTGGTTATTCCTAAACGAGTCATGAAGGGTATAACGAACATACCTTGTCTCCACATTGGATCAAGAACGGGGTCGGAGGGATCAAAAACTGCTAATTCATATAGAGCCATTGAACCGGCCCAACCAGCAACCAGAGCTGTATGCATTAGATGGACAGAAAGCAAACGACCGGGATCATTCAATACGACGGTATGAACACGATACCAAGGCAAACCCATGGGAATACCCCTTTATCAACAAAAAATAGACACTATGTAACTTTATTTCATTATTGCATTGAAAAAAAACTATGCTATGGACCGCCCTTTTTTTTCAGCCGATTAGCTCGGAAAAAGGATTAATATTTGTTCTATTCTTTTAGTATTTAGTAATAATGGAACAGTTCGGTTCGTAGAAAAAAAGAGAAGCAGATCTATTCTATACTCGATAAGTACCAATACGCAATGGGGGTTGATTCCCTTTTCTATGAGCGAATGCATCTATATTTGGTCATCATTCAAAGAGCCATTCGTAAGAATTTTCCTTTACGTTATTTTCTGAACTTATTCAATCTATATATAAAATATGATAAAGGTCGATATTATTAAGATAATAAGCACATTATTACGCTTCCACATCAAAGTGAAATAGAGTACTTAATTCTTTTTTCTTTCAGTTTATGCCTATTGGTGTTCCAAAAGTACCTTTTCGAAGTGTCGGAGAGGACCATCCATCTTGGGTTGACGTATAGTGCGACTTATCAAATATATTGGGTCATATGGGATTTCCCCATTCTCTCCCTCGATGGAGATATCCCCTGTTTCGCCCCCAAAAGAAACTGGAATTATCAAAAATTTGTAGCGTGAAGCGCAATGAAGTGCAAGTAGATCAGTTTTGTGAGGAAGTATCTAGATTAATATAATATTAGCAATTAAAATAATTTATGGTCGGCTTGGCTGGACCAATAAAATGAAGTATCCAGGCTCCGTTTAAAAAACCCAATTGGTAATATATTTATGATTATTACTTATATCATAAACGATTCGATTTCGTTAAATAGGAATGATCTCAAACTGTTAATCAATCGAATCCAAAAGGGAATGAATATGAATACGTTGAATATTTAACATTTAACAGAAGGCATGAAAGAAATGAATTGAAAAGAAAAGGGGGGTAATAGCAAAAAAAAGACGTGGTATTGGGGTCATTTGTCCTATATGTACAAATCAAAATCGGGCAGATCCTTACTCGGAATAGAGCATAAACCTAAAAAAATTGAAAAAGCCCATTCAGGAACAAGAAAATGACATCGTGATTTTTGAATCGGATCTCGATGAAAAAATACATCAATGAAAAGTTAGTTCGACTGGAGTTTACACATTGATTTTTTTCGCATGTTGAACCGTATGCATCAAAAGGTGTTTGTACGACTCCTAAGGGTAAAGGATATAATTTTATCCTAATCAACCGACTTTATCGAGAAAGATTACTTTTTTTAGGCCAAGAAGTTGATAGCGAGATCTCGAATCAACTTATTGGTCTTATGGTATATCTCAGTATAGAGAAAGATACCGAGGATCTTTATTTGTTTATAAACTCTCCTGGCGGCTGGGTAATACCCGGAATAGCTATTTATGATACTATGCAATTTGTGCGACCAGATGTACGCACAATATGCATGGGATTGGCCGCCTCAATGGGGTCTTTTATCCTGGTCGGAGGAGCAATTACCAAACGTCTAGCATTCCCTCACGCTTAGCGCCAATGAGTTTTTTATTTGAGAGAAAAAAGAAGACTATGGCTTCACCATATGAATTATTAATATTCAGTAATAATAGCACGGCACTTCGAATTCGATATCCAAATTCTTTATTGTTTTTTTTTTCAAAAGATTCTCGATTATATATTGAAAGAGTAGTATGAGACAAAGGAAGGGTATTTACGACTTTATCTTACCTATCGTAGGCCTATTTCAGCGTCACAAACTTTTTTCACACTAGAGGATTATTAACAGGATTTAGGTTATCAAAGAGTACGAAAATCAAAAAAAGAAAGAAACTTTGGGATTGCTGAATAACAGCCGAAATAAATATAGAAAGCAACGGGGCCATCCTAGTATTTTTTAACTCCTCCAAAAAAAAGAAGAGTGGTAATTGGATCATTTACCGATCTGGGTATAAGAGACATCATATTTTCTCTTTCTTCGATGAAAGGTAAAAAAGTGAAGTCTATTGGAGAGCCGTATGCAATGCGCAAAAATGCCCGTACGGTTGTTCAATTCTATCTTTTTCTTATTCTTTCTCTCTTCCCCTCCCCGGATCGTCGAGCTATAGGAATCTTTTATTATGTTATATTATCTATATCATTTTATCTCTCTAATCAGGGTAATGATCCATCAACCTATTGCCGCTTTTTATGAGGCACAAACCGTCGAATTTATCCTGGAAGCGGAAGAACTACTGAAACTGCGCGAAACCCTTACAAGGGTTTATGTACAAAGAACAGGCAAGCCCTTATGGGTTGTATCCGAAGACATGGAAAGGGATGTTTTTATGTCAGCAACAGAAGCCCAAGCTCATGGAATTGTTGATCTTGTAGCGGTTGTATAAAAAATAGCAGTGATTTCACGCAAATACACGATTTCAGATTTTATCTTCTTATTTCTTAAGGGTTTAATATTCTATTAATCTATTTAATAGAAGAAATTCATAATCGTCCGGTTAGGATCGATCTAAACCAACCCCTAATGTATAATTCAGCATGCCAACTATTAAACAACTTATTAGAAACCCAAGACAGCCAATCAGAAACGTCATGAAATCCCCCGCTCTTGGGGGATGCCCTCAGCGCCGAGGAACATGTACGAGGGTGTATGTGCGACTCGTTTAAATCATGGGTTGAGACAAAACAAAAGAAAGAAAAGAAATTTTCCAATATCAATGATCAGTACCATTGAATCGGATAGAATGGAAGAACTCCATTCACTATCTAAAACTAAAAAGGATAGATCTATCCTATCTTTCTATTGTGTATGAAATTTACGGTTTCCATTGGTGCAAAGTCAATCACTTCAATTTGCAATTTAAGATGAGAAAGAATTCCCCATTGGTAACAAATAGTTATCCATTAAGCGGGGGGAAATCCTATTTAAAAAGCGGAAAGATTATGTTTCTACTCTTGCAAGAACGGACTAACAGGGTCAGCTACCCAACCAAACTTCATAATTAAATACCGTTACTGTATAAGGTATATCTCGTTATGAAAGACCTATTACTGGAAAATTCATGGGTAGAGCCAAAGAGTGGTAACTGTACAAGTTACCAATACAATAGCATTGATTAAATGGAGGAAAGGGCTCCGGTGTATAGAAAGGACCTCACCGTTTAAGAAATAACCATAGAGACGATGGAACCCACAATTTGTTTATCTATTTCTATTTACTACTTTATTTTATTTCCAATGCGCCTAGAAAAAAGGAAAAAAACGTGGTCGGGAAGGTTATAGTAGCAAAAGCCATTGGAATTTTCCTCTTATAAATTGGAAGAATCCGTTTTGTTCTTAATAGACTAGGAAAGGGGAAATGAATAACCGAAAGAAAGGAAATCAATTAGTTATTCATCAAAGTTTCATTTATTCAATGACCAGAATTAGACGAGGATATATAGCTCGGAGACGTAGAACAAAACTTCGTTTATTTGCATCAAGCTTTCGCGGGGCTCATTCAAGACTTACTCGAACAATTACTCAACAGAAAATAAGAACTTTGGCTTCGGCTCATCATGATAGAGATAGGAAAAAAAGAGATTTTCGTCGTTTGTGGATCGCTCGAATAAATGCAGTGATTCGGCGAAATCGAATATCCTATATTTATAGTAGATTACTATACAATCTGTATAAGGGGCAGTTGATTCTTAATCGTAAAATACTTGCACAAATAGCTATATCAAATAGTAATTGTCTTTATATGATTTCCAATGAGATCATAAAATAAGGGGGTTGGAAGGAATCTTCCAGAATCTTTTAAATGCAGTTCTCTGGAGAATGAACTCCGGGAAGGTAGAATAGAAATTACTATGATAAAATCGGGATAAGATGATAAAATCGTCAAAATAAGCGAACACCCTCAAATAAAAAAAAGATTTCTATTTATTCTGAATTCTCGAATTCTTTTTTTCTTACAACACAACGGATTCCAGGATTTGTTGACGAAAACATCCAGGTGTTTGAGTTCTGCTTGGAATTTTGATTCAATTGAGGAGTAAGCCTATTTTTTTCTGGTTCTAAGACCAGTAGTTCTAGTGGTCGACTCACTTCTTTCAAATTGTTTCTCATTATTAAGAAAAGGTAACGAAGATAAAATACGAGCTTGTTTTATAGCAATAGTAATTAATCGTTGTTCTTTTAAGGTCAATCTATTCACTCGCCTAGATAATATTTTTCCTTGTTCACTAATAAATCGACTAATTAAACTCATGTTTCTATAATCAATTCGATCCCCCGATTGGATCGGGGGCAAACGCCTACGAAAAGATCGCTTGGATTTAAGAAAGAGTCGCTTGGATTTATCCATAATTTTTTTATTCCTTATCCTTAAAATCCTATTCCGGTCCAATCAAAAATGATTTATAAAATTAATTAATAGGATTTGTTTTTCTCTATTTAGTTGTTTCTATTTAAATATATGAATAATAGATAGATATATATCTATCTAATTTTTTTTCATGTTCCTTGGAAGAGTGACACACAAGCACTCAATTGGATCTATATCTATTTCTTTATCTCCCCATGAATTGTATGTTTGGAACAATAGGGACAGAATTTTCTCAATTCCAATCGACTAGGTGTATTGTGTCGATTCTTTTGAGTAATATATCTGGAAATACCCGCCAATTCCTTATTAACACAGTTTCGAACACAACTGGTACATTCCAAAAGAACCCTTACTCGGACATCTTTACCCTTGGCCATGAACCTCCTTTCGGGTTTTGATTCACCCAACTTTTCTATTTTCTATATTTTCCGATCCAAAGCGAATAGGAAGAAAGGAACCAAAAAAAATAGAAGTTGCTAACAACTCAAAATCTAATTCTGAAATCAAGATTTTGTTGCAATCTATATAGTAAATAGTAAGTAATACAAAAATTTCTAACTATATTTCTACTCAACTATATTGCTACTCACAGTACAGTATTCCATTTAAGTATCTTGTATTGTATGATACTCTTCTCCTAGCCACATTTTCATTTCGCTTTTCTTTTAACTTTAACTGTATTTTGAATTTAATTGGAGCCTGAACCCGAGTTTCGATGAGGTTGAATCCACTTTTTTCTTTCTCGTTCGCCCCTTATTCTATCTATCGAATTCCAAAAAAAAACAAGAAAAGAGGGGAACGAGAGACAAATATTTGATTCTATCTCTACTCTTCTTCACCCCTTTCTATGTCAATAACTAGAATGAAAAAAAAGGAAATGTCAACGCATCGGGGAATAAACGATTGATTTCTATCAATAAACCTGCTAAAGACCCGAACCATAGAGTGCTTAGTACCGGGGCCACGGAAAGATATGTTTTTAGATCTCGCATTGAAAATCCTCCTTCTTTTTTTGTATTCCATATTGTAATACATTATGGTAAGAGATGTATATGTAGTTACCTTCTATTTGTGTGCGGAATCCCTAATTCAAATGGAAATGTGCAATGATTCGGTAGATAATAAGATAATATTTTTTTTCTTTTTCTTAAAGCAGAAAAATGGGTCCCTTTCCGTCTGAGAATTCCCGAGAAAAATATTCATTTATTATATGTTATATGATATGAGACGAAAAAAAAAAAGAAATGCCGAGATCCATTTTGCATATCAATGGAGGAAAGAGAATAAGGATGTGGAAAACAAGACGGGGATTCTCTACAATGATACTGTAGACCGATTGAAAGGGATGTAGCGCAGCTTGGTAGCGCGTTTGTTTTGGGTACAAAATGTCACGGGTTCAAATCCTGTCATCCCTACCTATTACTGTTCCTCTGAACAGTAACGAGAGATCTATTTTGATCGATTCAATTTGGACAT